GGCAGACTGGCGGATATTTATATCCGTTAATGAAAGAGCCCAATGCACAAAAAATGCACGTTGGGTCTTTAAAACAGCTCAGATCACTTTGATTAGAATCAGTTTGGTCTGTTTTACCGAGAAAGTCTACGGTTCGAGTCCGTATAGCCCTAGAACCCTATCAATTCCAAAATCCTAGTGAATTTTGGAAGTCAAAATTCTAACACGAGTCCGTTTAAAAACTCCAATCGAATCTAATAGTCCTTCCTATCGGTATAGGCATGACCAGCCGTATTTGGGCCCAAGCGAAAGGGACGATCTTTGGGACGTTTCATTGAAAACATTCTCAATAATACAACATAGGATTTTCTTCGGATACCTTTACCTAAACCTAGCAAAGGTAGTCTTCTCTTTCCGTATTTAAGAAATCGGAATTCCTACCAACAATTCGATTTGAATAATTCCACTTTACTGGGTAAATTAAGTAAAAACCTTACATGACAGAACAATGGGTTGCCCGGGATTCGAACCCGGAACTAGTCGGATGGAGTCGATAATGTTACCGGTGAAATAAGTAACAACCTCTCCCCAAGCCGTGCTTGCAGTTTTCATTGCACACGGCTTTCCCTCTGTATACATCTAAAATTCAGTTCCTTGATTAGAGAAAAATATGGAATACTTAGATTCTTACTCCAAAAAATTTCAGAATAGAAATAAAAGGAAAAATTTTGTTCGTTCTTCCTTATTTCTATTTATGAGATTCAATTCTAATCAAAATTTCCATTTACGCGCTTTCATAACGAATCAATCATGATTGGCCAAATCATTGATACAAAAAATATCCAAATACCAAACCCTCTTTTTATAGACCCTCCGCGAAATAAAAGAAGCTCTTGGAAAGGTCAAGGAAAGAACTTGGTCTTCCGGCGTAAAGAATTCTTCGAAGAATTCCGAGCCGAATCTTTTCAAAAAAGCCCGTACAGTACTTTTGTGTTTACGAGCTAAAGTTCTAGCACAAGAAAGTTGAAGTATATACTTTATTCGGGACAAAGTTTTTTTTTTGGAAGACCCACTATAATAATGAGAAATATTTCTGGATATACGCCCGAATCGGTCAATAATATCAGCATCCGATAACTCGATCCAAATAGCCTTACTAATAGGATGCCCGAATAGATTACAAAATTTGGCTTTAGCCAAGGATGAAATCAGGGGAATCATTGGAAGACTCGTATCAAACTTCTTAATAGCATTATCGATTAGAAAGGAATTTGCTAACATTTGATTACGTACCGTTGAAGTCTTTCGCCGCACACTTGAAAAATAACCGAGAAAGTCAAGGGAATGGTTTGATAATTGATTTATTTGGATTCTTCGTGGAGCAGCCCACAGATCAAAATAAGATTGCCAGAAATTGACAAAGTAATATTTCCATTTATTCATCAAAAAAGACGTACCTTTTGAAGCGAGAATTGCTTTTCCTTGATACCTAACATAATGCATGAAAGAGTCCTTGAACACCCAGCGATTGGCTTGAAAAGTCCTGGCCAAGGTTTCTCTAAGATGCTCTATTTTTCCATAGAAATAGATTCGTTCAAGAAGGGCTTTAAACGATGTTGATCGTAAATGCGAAGATTGGTTCCGAAGAAAGACAAAGACGGATTCGTATTCACATACATGAAAATTATATAGGAAGAAGAATAATCTTTGATTTCTTTCGGAAAAAGAAGGACTGACTTTCTTTGAAGTAATAAGACTATTCCAATTATGAAACTCGTGGAGCAAGAATCTTAAAAAATGCAAAGACGAAGCATCGTTTAGCCAGTAGCGAAGAGCTTGCACCACGAGTTCGAGATGGATTGGGTAAGGTATTAATATATCTAACACATAATTTAAATGTGAAATTGTGTCCTCTAAAAAAGAAAAAATGGAATGAATTGATCGTAAATTTGCGGATTTGACTATCTCTTTCGCTTTCCGTTCACGCTTTTCTAGGGAAGATAGTAATCGTAGCGAAAATGGAATTTCCATAATGACCGAAAATCCCTCGGATATCATTTGAAAATTCAAATGATTATTGCGCTCCCAAAGTGGATTTTGCTTAGAATCATTCAGAGAAAGAGTCAAAAATTTTGGGTCATACATTCGAGGAATTAAACGTTTCACAATGAGTAAGCTGAATTTATTGTCATAACCGGCATTTTTCAACACAATGCATCTAGTTAAACCATGATCATGAGCAAGTGCATAAATATACTCCTGAAAGATAAGTGGGTATAAGAAGTCGTGTTGTTGAAATCTATCGAGCTCAAAAGAGCTTTGAAATTCCTCCATTTTCAATTCTATTTGAACCAAAGGTCAAAGGTCGAGGATTTTGGGAGTTATCAAATGATACAGAGTGCGATACAGTCAAAACAAGGTATTTTTCGCGTAAGAAAGGACGAGATACCTCGGATACAGCTAACCTTTTCAACGGATTCGAGATCCTATCTTTTTCCCTTTTTTTGAATGTAGTTTATATTCGTTTGAGGATAACAAGATGTTTAGAAATCCTTTATTTTTTCAACCCAACCGCTCTTTTGATTTTGGAAATTTTTTTATCAATATACTCGTTCTTATACACACAGATCTCCAGGCTGGAATGGAGAATGCTAATATTTAGGATTAAAAAAAAAACATAAAGAATCCCCTTATGGGATAAGCCCTTCCCGTATGCAGGCACTAATCTTTTTTTAACGTCTAATTAGATCGGGTAATCATTCAAATTAAGAATGGGCGCTCGTTGCTTTTTCTTTCCTTAGAATTTTTCAAAATTCATTGAAGCCAGAGGGCTCTATCCATTTATTCATTCGACCCAAGAATCCATTTGACTCCCTTCCAATAAATTAAACAAAGTTTTGTTCGAAAGAAGAAAATCATCTCAGAACTCTTGGTTGCTACGACATGCTATTTTTTCCATTCATTCCCTTTTAGGATCAGTCGTGGTCTTCCAAACTTTACCGATGGTATGGATGAATCCATCCCTTCATCCAAATGTGTAAAAGATCCTAGTCGCACTTAAAAGCCGAGTACTCTACCGTTGAGTTAGCAACCCGAATAGAAGAAAAAAGTATGTAGATATAATCAGAATGAAAAAAATGATTAGACGAGAGAATCGAAGCATAAAAACCCAGTTTTCCAATCGATTACGAGCAGAAAACGCAATAACTCAGAGGAAAATACAAGCAATTTTCTGATAACAGAAAAAGGAGAAAGAAATGCCAAAATTGATAGATCCTTCCTTCTGTCATTCTTATTCACGGTTTCAAACAAAAACGCGTATATTAAAGCGCATCCAAAAGAACTCCTTCGTTTGACAAAAGAAGGGGTAAAAACCAAACCGAGGGGACGGAAATAGATAGATCCCTTTATCACAATGCATTCTAGTTGTTCAATGCATTGTTGTCAATATAAAGGTTAAGAAAAAATACAGTGGAAAACGAAAATAAATTCGGTAGAAAAAATAATCAAAAGAAAAAATAGTCAAAAGAAAAAATAGTCAAAAGAAAAAATAATCAAAAAAATAAGGGCTTGCGTTGGATTGGCACTATATCCATCCATACAAAAAAGTTTAGCGAAGGGAAGAAAAAGAAAAAGTCTAAAAAGATCTCGGATTTATTCAATCAATAGATAAATCAAATAGAGAAAAGTTCTAGAAAGGGAAAGATGATAGCCCCCTGAATTTCCTTAAATAAATTTCATTTGATTTGATTAGGGCAAAATTCGTTAAAAACCTCCGACTTCTTTAAAATGTCCCGAACAGTTTCTGTAGGCTGAGCACCCCTTTCCAGAAAATATAGAATCGCAGGAACGTTTAACGATGTTTGATTCTTTATCGGATCGTAAAAACCCACTTTCCGAAGATCTCTTCCTTCTCTTCGGGAGCGAACATCAATTGCAACGATTCGATACGTCGCACGGTTCTTTCTACCACATCGTTTTAAACGGAGTTTAACCATAATATTCCTCTCATTTGGAACCCCTATGTAATTGATTCCATTATGGAATCATGAATAGTCATTGGTTCAGTCGGTATATAGACATAATAATCTATATTTTTATTCTCGAGTCTTCTCTAGATAGTATAGAAGACTTTTTTTTTCAGTTTCTTTTTTTAAGTCCGGAATTCCCCGCTGCGGTTAAGCAACCGCCTAAAGGCTCCGTGAAAAAATCCAATCTCCATCATATCGTGGAGATCGTCTTTTTTCAGTTTTTGTGCCGCCTCTTTTAGCCGGGACAAGACTCCCATTCCCTTCCTCAGTTTCATCAGAACGGATTAAAACAGGACAAGTTCGGACAAGAACTGAGGTTACATTGCCCGAACACACCACGGTCAACCAGATTGTTCGATCCATAACTTCGTTGAGACATATAAGATACATAATATAATCCTAGATGTAGAAATGAAAATCTCTTCTTCATCGAAATAAATGAGATTCTCAGATCCAACGGTTCAGAAAAAGGTTCATAAAAATGCCACCAATGTGCCTGAGATCGAAGCAATCAAGAACGCGACATAAGTCAATATATTTTTTCCAAAAATAAGAAAGTAAAAAACTTATAGCTTCCTTCGTCAGCAACCCTGCCATGATCCCTACCATTTAGATAGTTTTTTAGGCAGTTATCAAACCTGCCATTTAGGCAGGGTTCGGCCTTTCGGCCTTTGGGACGGAAGGGATCGAACCTTCGACTACCGGGACCAAAACCCGTCGCCTTACCACTTGGCTACGCCCCAGTTTCACGTTTTTTATTTGATTCATTTAATTATATTATAGTGACATGGAAAATACTTGTCAAGTGCTGCCCCAATCTCTAGAGAAAAAGTTTACGAGAAGAGATTTCAAAGAAGAGATAATAGAATTATCTAGATTCTGGGTTTGTGCAAGGAATTTGACACATGTAGATATAGAATTCGACTGAATTTATTGATCATTAGATATAATTTCAGTAAAATAGTAGATGAAAATATGATTTCTTCTATTCGCCTTTTAGAACAAGAACTCAATCAAATTTCAATTATCACCAAGAACAAAATGTCTGCTATGCTTAATCTCTTTAGTTTGATCTGTATCTGTCTTAATTCTGCCCTTTATACGAGTAATCTTTTCTTTGCCAAATTGCCCGAGGCCTATGCTTTTTTAAATCCAATCGTAGATATTATGCCCGTCATACCCCTGTTTTTTTTTCTTTTAGCCTTTGTTTGGCAAGCTGCTGTAAGTTTTCGATGAGATACTTAATACTATCCGATACTATCCTAGAAAATGCATGATTTCTTCGATAAAAATTTCTAACAATTGCTAAGATCAAATACATCTTTCCAGCATCAATCTTTGAGTCAAACGTTAAATTCTTGGATAGCCACCAGAAATCAAATCCGGCTCGCCACATTTCCCCATTCTGACTCTTTTTCCAGTGAAAGGCCTTAATTTCTATTTGATTTTCTATAGGATTAGGGTGCCACACCAATATCGAATTATGGGTAGGCAGTCATTTTAGGGAATGAAAGACTCTTATTTGAACTGAATTTTTATTTCTTAGACTTCGTTTCTAGTTCGAGAAAGCAGTTCATTTCTTGGTGTCAACATAGACTATGTGGTCTAAAAATAGACGATCTATTCTCTTTTCGCCTTTTTTCCAAAAATGCTCTTGGAGATTGTGTAATGCTTACGCTCAAACTTTTCGTTTATACAGTAGTAATATTCTTTGTTTCTCTCTTCATCTTTGGATTTCTATCTAATGACCCAGGACGTAATCCTGGACGTCAAGAATAAAGGTTTTTTCGTTTTTCTAGCTTGATTTGTTGCATTTTCTTAAGATTTTTTTATCTATTCCGCACGTTTCCCTACGAAACGGGGGTTTGCGAAATTTGAAAGAACAAGAAAATATCAAGTCATCGACGAAAACGGAAAGAGAGGGATTCGAACCCTCGGTAAACAAAAGCCTACATAGCAGTTCCAATGCCATGCCTTAAACCACTCGGCCATCTCTCCTCCATAAAGATTATGACCCAAAAACCAAGTGAATTGCGAGTCATTCATCTTACTTATTGGGTAGGTACGACTAATCAACTCTAACGATAAAAAGCTATCAAACTAGAAAATTTTTCCCCCAAGTCAAAGAAAGATCTTTCCTTCGAGACTCCCGAGAGAAAGAGAAAATCGGTTTCTTGCGAAACTTTTGAACGCTTCCTCTTTGCAAAAACAATGTTCTCTTCTTTTTCGGCTTATCTCTTTCTTTCCGATTTAATCCATAAATTAGAACTTCGAACAAATCGATGGATTGAGGGATCTATATTTTGTAGACTATGATTCCATCCCCGAAAAATTCTCAAACTCTTTTCCAATCCAGTTTTCGAGTTATCAACAACAAAGGCCTATGCCATCGATCGAGTACAAACGCCTAAACTCTCTTTTCTATTGGATTCTTTTGTTATTTTGATTGTTCTCTTGGATCCCCGCTATGTACATAACACAAAATCAAATAGGCGGTTCTATGTTCTTCTCATCATAGACTGATTATGATTATTCGATCCTTTTTCTTTGGCTCCTAATTCAATCAAAATTTCGTGGGTTCTTCTAATCGGTAACTTCAATGACAGCGGCATTGTTTTCTTCGTTGGTTAGACTATTCCATTAAAATGAACTCGAATCAGGTTTCAATATTTTGTTTTTAGTTCTTATCAATTCCTGTGACAAAGGAACAACTTGAAGTAGTGAATAGAAGGCACATATTTTTTTGAATTTTGACTGAATCTAGTTTTATGTTATTTCGTACTGTACCACTCTTTTCGTTGTGGGATCATGTTTCCATGAGAGAGGGAATGCTAAGAATTTTAGAATGGATTGCTGCCTATGCCTAGACCGCGGATAAATGGAAATTTTATTGATAAGACCTTTTCAATTGTAGCCAATATCTTATTACGAATAATTCCGACAACGTCCGGAGAAAAAGAGGCATTTACCTATTACAGAGATGGTGCGATTTGCTTTTTTTATTCCTCTTAGTCTTCCGAGAAAGACACATGATTCGGGATCGGAATAAAAGGAAAAAGAAATCGGCGCTTGTTGAAGGTAAAGTTTGAAAATCGAACAACTCCTTCTGTTGTGTATCCTCGATTAATGCAGCCTCCGATACTAAATTTGAATTCTCGATTCTAGTATTGAGCAAAGGTGTATCCCTATAGGTTCGTTATTACAGGGCAATCCTATTCTACTAGTACCAATAGGCAGCATAGGGGAAAAAGCACTACACCTGGGAATTCCTAACACAAAAACTTTGTGATACACGCTCCCTTTCCTTAGCAGGCTGGGGACTACCAAGAATGGTTGGGAAAACAAACATCCATCGTGTTTGTATTTTGGATACCCGTAGAACCGTCGAAGGCTGTTGAAGTGACTCATTCCCGGAAATTAGGGGGCGCTGAGAACAAAGAAATTGTTGGAGTTATCATTTCGCGCTAGTCCCAATATACTTGATATTAAG